TGAATAAAAAGAAAATAAGATAGATCAAAAAACTTTCTTTGATTTGAACTCACCCAATCAAAAACCCTTCAATTCTCAAATCAAAAGAGAATAGAATAAATCATACTTTCATACAATATCTTAATTGAATTATATGTAATGATCAATAAATTAAGTTTAATTCTATGTCGGCATGTATAAAAATTCTAGTAATCTATTTTATAGATATTTACACTGGAGTTGACGAACAACCAGTACTACTATTAGTGTTTATTAGTGTCGACTAGAAATGGGGCGTGGCCAAGTGGTAAGGCAACGGGTTTTGGTCCCGCTATTCGGAGGTTCGAATCCTTCCGTCCCAGAGCATACCTGACCCATGATCATTTTCTTTTTTTTTTTTTTAATAGATAATAAAATATCTATCTATATCATAATAAAATATATCAAAATAAAGATTGTCTTTTCCAACAGTCTTCCGTTTAAGAGTATAATATTGGTATAAAATTGGTAGAGAATGTTATTCTTGTTTCTTTTTGTTTTAATATGAAATCTGAATCATATCTTTTTCACAAATTGAATCTAGTTCAAATAACACGCATATTAAATTTAATCTATTTGTGATTTGTAAAATATTACTATTTTTCAATATGAAAGATGAAAAAATAACAACCCAAATCTTCACTCTTTCCTTACATCAGTCTTTTTTTTATCTATCTTTTTTTTAGTAATCATTGAGGGGTTAATCCAATATGGATTTATCTCTCTCTTATGATGATAAAATGATGATAAAAAGCTAATGTCTTTACTCTAAAACCTTATGCAAAATTAAAATAATGATATCAGGTAGTAAATTATTCAATCAATTAAATCTTTTGAATGATTGCTTATGAGTTCTTGGTACTCGAAGAAGTGTTAAATTGTTGAATTTATCCTATCATGAAGATAGGGATTCAAAATAACTTGTTTATTCGTGTTTATTTATTCGTGTTATGTTAGTTATAATTATAAATAATAAAAAACAATAAAAATAATTATAAAGAATAAAAAATGGGGTCAAATTGATTGAATTCTTGCGGAGACTTCTTCATAAATTATCCATTCTTGATATATAAAAAAAGTATAGATTACTATGTACCGACCGAACCGATGATTATTCATGATTCCATAATCGAATCAATTACATACTGGTTCCAAACCGAAGGAATGTTATGGTAAAACTTCGTTTAAAACGATGTGGTAGAAAGCAACGTGCGACTTGAAGGACATGATCAGCTGTGGATTCTTACATCCACCATTTTTTTATATTTTATATAGGAATGAAAGTGCTCTTGGCTCGACATCATTTGTTCTGTTCCACTGGAACTCTCATTTTTTGAGTGTTGTGATGTAATATAGTACACGATGGAGCTCGAGTAGAAAGTATTGATTCTCAAGGGCAAGAATCTAAGGTTAGTATCGATCAATAAATTGTAACAACTTCGTAAGTATATTTTCGAGATATAAATCTAAAGTATCCAATTCGAGAAAATTGAAAAGTCAAATTTGTTGAAATTGGTAAAACTCTTTCGATCAAATCAAAAGTAAAGTGTAGGAATCAACCATTCGTATGATTCTTTGATAGAAATAAATCCCAAAAATGGTATGTTGCTGCCATTTTGAAACGATTTAAAGATCACCGAAGTAATGTCTAAACCCAATGATTCAAGGCAAAGATAAAGATCCTGGAACAAGTAAATACCCTTTTCAATTGTCTCAACAACTAGATCAGAATGAAGAATAAAAATAGATTCTAAAGGAGACAGACAAAAAGGGGTTAGAGACCACTCAATAAATGAAATACCTAAAAGGTTTTTTTGAGTTATTTTAGAATTATTCAACTTGAGTTATGAGGGTGCAAATTTCAAATACCATTTTTGGTTGGGAAAAATAAGAAAAAAAGTACTTAAATCAATAATCTAATTAATTTGATGATTTTATGGATATATTTTATATTCGAATTCTATATATAGACATCATCATAATTTCGAATTTTCTCGAGCCGTACGAGGATAAAACTTCTTATACGTTTCTAGGGGGGGGGTATTGTTCATCTATCCCAATGAGCCATTTATCGAATCGTTGCAATTGATGTTCGATCCCGACGAGAGGGAAGAGATCTTCGTAAAGTGGGTTTTTATGATCCGATAAAGAATCAAATCTATTTAAATGTTCCTGCTATTCTATATTTCCTTGAAAAAGGCGCTCAACCTACAGGAACAGTTCATGATATTTCAAAAAAGGCGGGAGTTTTTACGGAACTTCGGCTTAATCAACAAACAAAATAAAATTAATGAAATATAAAAAAAGAAGATGCGGATGATTTGTATATAGCTTTGTATAACCTTTTAGTTTCTTTGCTATTTCCTCTTTTTTTATATTCATATCATACTTAATTTATTATTGTTACTGTAGAGTAGAATGTTGTCTTTTATAACGACAAAAATCTATTTGATTTCTATCAAATTTGATTTATATCAATAAAATAGATAGAAAAAGATCAAGTGAATAAATAATAAATGAAGTATCGGGTTTATAAATATAAAATTTTCAGATTACTCTTAATGAGGTGGTTTTCGGTGGAACTCTAGAACAAATAAAAAACACAAAGGATTAAACTTGTTTATTTGACTTTTGACTAAACCTCATTTTTTTTCTACTTTTCCCCCTATCTTCCTTAATTTCTTCTTCCCCCAATATTGTATATAAATATTATATATATGTAGTGCCAATCCAACAAAAGTCCTTAGTTTTTTTTATTAAAATCGATTGAAATTGGAATTATTATATTAGTTCTATTTCTAATTTGTTTTCTCTTTTGTATTCTTTTCTCAACATTCATATTGACAACAGTGTATCAAATAAATATAATCCGATCGTGGATAAAAGGATCCATTTATATCTCCGTCCCATAGATTTATTTCAGTCAAACAATGGTCTCTTGGATTTTATGTGATACAAGAAGTCTTTTTTTGATTAAGATTAAAACAATAAAAATCTATATACTAATTAATTAAATATACTAATTAATCAATAACATAAGAGACAAGGGGCGTTCTATAAATATTTTACTTTAATTCCTATAATCCCTATTTTTATCTGATAATTTTTTGCATTTTCATCGGATCTGTTCATTTTTATTATGTTCAGAATATAATCAATTATAAATTAAAAAATTTTTGCTATTTTAATGTTTTGATTGGTTTTGATTGCGTTGTGCAATTCCATTTTTTTTTTTAATTTATTGGGATTCCGATTGTATCTACACATTCTAATTATTTTATTTGGGTTGCTAACTCAACGGTAGAGTACTCGGCTTTTAAGTGCGGCTAGCATCTTTTACACATTTGTATGAAGCAACAAATTCATCCATACCAGCGGCAGAGTTTGTAAGACCACGACTGATCCTGAAAGGAATGAATGGAAAAAGCAGCATGTCGTATCGATGGATAATTCTGAGAATAGTTCATTCTTAACGAATAGGTCCAAACCTTTATTTTAATTATTTTAATTCTTGACGTGTAATAAAATAAAAAATAAATTTGGTCGAGGGAATAAATGGGTAGAGCCTAACTATGGTTCCAATTATAGGGAAACAAAAAGTAATGAGCTTCTGTTCTTAATTTTTGACTGATTGCCCGATCTAATTAGACGTTAAAAATATATTAGTGCTTAATGCGGGAAAGACTTTTCCCATGAGTGGATTAAAAATTTCTTATGAGTCCTAATTATTAACTATTACCCATTATAGGGTAGAGATAAATGTGTAGAAGAAGGCAGTATATTGATAAAGATTTTTTTTTCAAAATCAAAAGAGCGATTGGATTGAAAAAATAAAGGACTTCGAACCATCTTGTTACCCTAGAATGAACATAAATCAATTAGATGTAAAAAGAGAGGTTAGAGAGTCTGTTGATGAGTCTTACTTGTTTCCGAGGTATCTATTCTTTTCTTATCGTACTATAATACCTTGTTTTGACTGTATCGTACTATGTATCATTTGATAACCCAATAAATCACCTATTTCTTTTCTGGTTCAAATCTAATTTAAAATGGAAGAATTTCAAGGATATTTCGAACTAGATGGATATCAGCAACATGACTTCCTATACCCACTTATCTTTCGGGAGTATATTTATGCACTTGCTCATGATCATGGTTTAAATAGATCCGTTTTGTTGGATAATGTAGGTTATGACAATAAATCTAGTTTACTAATTATAAAACGTTTAATTAGTCGAATGTATCAACAGAATCATTTGATTATTTCCGCTAATGATTCTAACCAAAATAAATTTTTTGGGTACAACAAAAATTTGTATTCTCAAATAATATCGGAGGGATTTGCAGTCATTGTGGAAATTCCGTTTTCCCTACGATCAGTATCTTCCTTAGAAGCGACAGAAACAGAAATTGTAAAATCTTATAATTTACGATCACTTCATTCACTATTTCCTTTTTTAGAGGACAAATTCCCACATTTAAATTATGTATCAGATGTACTAATACCCTACCCCATTCATCTGGAAATCTTGGTTCAAACCCTTCGCTATTGGGTGAAAGATCCCTCTTCTTTGCATTTATTACGACTCTTTCTTCACGAGTATTATAATTATAATAGGAATAGTCTTATTACTCCAAATAAATTTATTTTTTCAAAAAGTAATCCACGATTATTCTTGCTCCTATATAATTCTCATGTATGTGAATATGAATCCATCTTCCTTTTTCTTCGTAATCAATCTTCTCATTTACGATTAACCTCTTATGGGATCTTTTTTGAGCAAATTCATTTCTATGAAAAGATAAAATATCCGGTAGAAAATGATTTTACGGTCGCCATCTTATGGTTCTTCAAGGATCCTTTTATGCATTATGTTAGATATCAAGGAAAATCAATTCTGGCTTCGAAAGATACCCCTCTTTTGATGAATAAGTGGAAATATTATCTTGTCAATTTATGGCAATGTCATTCTTATGTTTGG